AAAAAGTTTTATACCGGGAATTTAATTTCTTGGATCTTCGAAAAGAAGACTTTCTAAGTTTTAAAATGAAAAATTATATAGATTATAAACCATTCAAATCGATATTTTTTTTCTCGTTTGTACCTGTATGATATATCCCACAAGACTTGTCTATAATAAGAAAATAAATTTTAGTTTGTAAAAGCGTAGGATGAATGAAAAAAGAAAATGAATTCTTGAATAACTAAAAAAGGGTAAGGCGTCAAACAAACTTTTTGGGGGAGTAGCGTTGGGGATAGAGGGACTTGAACCCTCACGATTTTAAAAGTCAACGGATTTTCATCTTACTATAAATTTCATTGTTGTCAGTATTGACATGTAGAATGGGACTCTATCTTTATTCTCGTCCGATTAATAAGTTCCACCTAGGATCTATCAGACTATGAAGTGAATCATTTGATCAATGAATTTTCGATTTTTTCTTAAACTTCGAATTGATTCACACCATTTCTACTAAAAAAAAAATAGAAATCGAGATTCAGGTCGTCATTTTTGAGATCGTTTTGTGTTACCTATATTTATACAATATAGGTTTTTATCCTTCATCCTTTTTTTTAGTTTGGATCGAAGGATTCCTTTATCAACACTATCAACACAAGGTAGTGAACTCCATTTGTTAGAACAGCTTCCATTGAGTCTCTGCACCTATCCCTTTTTTTCGCTTTATAAACTCTGGTTTGTTCGCGTAAACCAGGATTTGGCTCAGGATTGCCCGTTGTTAATTCCAGGGTTTCTCTGAATTTGAAAGTTATCACTTAGTAGGTTTCCATACCAAGGCTCAATCCAATTAAGTCCGTAGCGTCTACCGATTCCGCCATATCCCCCTTTTTGCTTTCAGATTAGGATCTAATTATTATGTCTTTCCACTTTTTATTATGCGAAACTTTGTAATTCATTACATTAAAGATACTTTTTTTTTTTTTTTTTCTTCTTTCATTTTTTTTAGCTCATCCATATTGATTTAGTCTAATCAACAAAGATTCTATCATTTTTGTATTTGCAATTCAATATGGTTATATATTACATAACATATATATGTTATTCCTTTTCTCATCTTTGTCTTAAATTTTTTAAAATAGTCGAACGGTCGATTCTTTTTTTTTTACTTCCATCAAAAGAAGTTTATGATTCTTTTTGAAACTTAGAATTCTACAATTGTGCAGCGGAAAAAGATTATAAGTCTACTTCGTAGATTTTAAATTCGAATAAAAAAAAAAAAAAAATAAATAAACATATAAAATAATAATAATAGCGTGAGGTTAGAAAAAAAAACAATAATTTCAAATCAGATATCATTTAACTAAAAAAAAAAAAAGATTTCTTATCTAATTAAGAGTTTCTTTTTTATAAACTAATGAAATCAAAATTATAAAGTCGATGCTATATTCTATTAATTAAGTAATTTATTAATTAAGTAATTAAAGTCGATGCTATATTCTATTAATTAAGTAATTTATTAATTAAGTAATTAAGGTTATGTTTTCTTTTTTTAATGATAGTCACTATTTATTTGAGCTATATTTTGTTCTAGAATATATAGAATATGATTATTTAATTCTAAATAGATAAGGAAAAATATGAATAGAATAGTTAATTGATACGATTATAGTAGTTTAGTGAATTTGTATGCACGTGCTTTTTTATTTGAGCCCGCTTAGCTCAGAGGTTAGAGCATCGCATTTGTAATGCGATGGTCATCGGTTCGATTCCGATAGCCGGCTTTTCCATATTTTTTCGTTTTTTTAAATGATTTTTAATGTACTTTCAAAATCAAAGAAGATGAAAAGACTTATTTCACCTTTTCCCAGAGTTACCACTCCATTTATATTATGTCATATAAACTTCCATATAGGAATATATATTGGTTATAAAGAATTAGACCTTTGCAAAATAAAGAAAAAAAAAAAAAGGAAAATTTTTATGATTTTATATATATATATATTGTATATACAATAAAAAAAATCTGTATATTGAGAAGAATATATCTTCTTACTCTTTGTATTCCAATAGTTTATTGGAGTGGATTTCACGTCATTTATCATTATCATTTAGTTCAGTTTTAATTTTGTTTAGTTTTGTAAAAAAAAAAAGGAGTCTTTATGTCACGTTACCGAGGGCCTCGTTTTAAAAAAATACGCCGTCTGGGGGCTTTACCGGGACTAACTAGTAAAAGGCCTAGGGCCGGAAGCGATCTTAGAAACCAATCGCGCCCCGGAAAAAAATCTCAATATCGTATTCGTTTAGAAGAAAAACAAAAATTGCGTTTTCATTATGGTCTTACAGAACGCCAATTACTTAAATATGTTCGTATCGCCGGAAAAGCCAAGGGGTCAACAGGTCAAGTTTTACTACAATTACTTGAAATGCGTTTGGATAACATCCTTTTTCGATTGGGTATGGCTTTAACTATTCCTCAAGCACGCCAATTAGTTAACCACGGACATATTTTAGTTAATGGTCATATAGTTGATATACCAAGTTATCGCTGCAAACCCCGAGATATTATTACAGTCAAGGATGAACAAAACTCTAGAACTTTGGTTCAAAATCTTCTTGATTCATCTGCCCCCGAGGAATTGCCAAACCATCTAACTCTTCACACATTCCAATATGAAGGGTTAGTCAATCAAATAATAGATAGGAAATGCGTCGGTTTGAAAATAAATGAGTTGCTTGTCGTAGAATATTACTCTCGACAGACTTAATAAACCTAACTTAAGTAAAAAAAAAAAGAACTAAAAACAAGAGTTCGGAAAACTCCCCTTCGCCCTCCTTTTTGATTAAAAAGGCACAAGGTAAGGGATTTTGTCGGGGAATCTTTTTCCTATTCATGTATCATAGATTGGTAGGGAGATTTGGATCCCTTGTTTGCTCTTCCCAGCATATTACATATCAAAGAAATTAGGAATAGAGAGTCTATTTAAAAATAAAACAAGGTAGATTTTATATCTATTCTTTTTTATTTTATTTGATACATTGTGGTCAATCCCGTAAGATTGGTGAATTAGATGAAAGTACGGAAAGAGAGGGATTCGAACCCTCGGTAAACAAAAGCCTACATAACAGTTCCAATGTTACGCCTTCAACCACTCGGCCATCTCTCCGACACCAGGATTATGACTGAGTACCTGGGTAAATAGCGAGTTATTCATTGTTTTTAGGTTTTGGTTAATAGATACCTTTTTTGACCGGAAAAAATTGTAAGTAGATAGAAGGTTTTTTTTTTATGAGTCCGCTTTTATGTTAGTTCGTACTATACAATTACTTTGTTTGTGAGAAAATTTTCTCACAAAAGAAAAGGTAAAGGAAATCAAAAGAGTTATAGAATGGATTATTACCTATGCCAAGATCGCGTATAAATGGAAATTTTATTGATAAAACCTTTACAATTGTAGCCGATATCTTATTACGAGTCATTCCGACAACTTCCGGAGAAAAGGAGGCTTTTACTTATTACAGAGATGGTGCGATTTGATTATAATTATTTTTTTTTCTCGACGGTTTGGAATAGAAAGAAAAACGAGTATTGAAAAAAATCTACGCTTTTGAAGGTGAAGTTTATAATATAAAAAAAAGCAATCCCTTCTGTCATGTATCCACGATTAATGCAGCCTTAGATGCTTCAATTGTGAATTCTAGTATTGAGCAAAAGGTTTTTACCTATGGTTTCCGTATTACAGATCAATCCTACTAAACTAATACAATATACGAATAGGAGGCATAGGGGAAGAAGCACTACGCCGAGAAATCAACAACACGAAAACTTTCTTCAAAATGATTCCTTTTCTTTCTTCTTCTTCTTTGGGATTGGGACTAATTAAAATGGTTGGAACAATAAACGTCCATCTCGTTCGTACTTTGGATACCCGTATAACCATTGAAGACTGTTGAAGTGGCTAATTCCTGGAAATTTAGGGGCGTTGAGAACAAAGAAATTTTTAGAGTTTACTTTTTTATTTTTATCTAGCATGAACCCACTTGGTAGTAAGAAAAGATCTTTTGCAAGAAGGTTGGCTAGGGATTTCTTGTAAAAACATTAGCCCCGCTTAGTTCATAATGACATCAAATTTTTCCATATATTTTTTTCATTATGCACCTAAAGGAGGAGCCGTATGAGATGAAAATCTCACATACGGTTCTGAAACGGAGAATTCGTTAAAGCGAATGACGACCGTAACGGATGTCGGCTCAATCTGAAGGAAATTATGCGGAAGCATTACAGAATTATTATGAAGCTATGCGCCTAGAAATTGACCCCTATGATCGAAGTTATATACTCTATAATATAGGCCTTATCCACACAAGTAATGGGGAACATACCAAAGCTTTAGAATATTATTTTCGGGCATTAGAACGAAACCCCTTTTTACCACAAGCTTTTAATAATATGGCTGTGATCTGTCATTACGTGCGACTATCTCCGCTATAGAAAAAAAGAACGAACAGCTAGTCAATTAAATACTAGAAACACAAAAAAGGGCTTTCTACATAAGCATCGTACAAAACGATTTTTTATCAGCTGTAGCAAAAAAATAAACTTCATAGATCAAATATGAAGTGAAGACTGGATATGCCTAAATACTTTCTTTCTATGGATAAAAAAAAAAATTTAATTGATAGAGGAAGCACCGTAAAGATCAATTGGAAAGGTTTTATACCGATACAACAAGAGCTGTTTATTTATATCATAATATGAGATAAATCTTCGGAATCGACTTATGTAATAGAGTAGATCCCCTAAGGTATTGAGCAGCGGTGTAGCATCAGATCCTAAAGACAGTAAGTCTTTTTATTTTTTATTTTATTAAAGTATGAAAAAAGTCTTTTTCAAAGATTCTATATAAATTTTTATATGAAAGCGGGATAGTTACCTTTCAGAAAATTATAATATCTAAAAACATTGGACATGCCCTTTTTTCTGAAGGTAGGAGAAAAGATAAAACTAATTATATTAATTAATA